ATGGTATTAGGGGTTATGGGAGATTCTAAAATATGAACAATACTTATTTCTTCGTATGAGCCAAGCCAAAAAATAGGATGAATTGCAAAAATTCTTTATCATGAACTATGTAGCGTGCACATCAACATACATTCTATGGTTGCGAAAAAGAAAAAGTACCATCAACGAAGATGAAGAAAATAAAATCTAAAAAAACAAAGAAATTAGCTCGATTCTATATTGTGTAATCCATCTAAGATAAATTTTGACTATTCTCACTCCACCCTTGAACTCCCTTAGACTAAACTTTTAAGTCTTTCAACCAACTAATTTAACCATTTGAATATTCTGGGGAAATATTAACATTTTTTAGAGCGAAAAAAAAATAAAATAATTGAATAAATAATATATATATACAGCGAATATACCTAAAAAACACATATATTCTTTAATTTAATCATCTAGGAAAAGTATATCGACAGATACCTAAATAGATAAAATAAATATGTATGATAATCTAGAGCACAAATTTGTATGAGTATCTATTCCCCGTATTCATTTAAATGAATATGGCGAATAGATACTCATACAAATTAATCATGTGCCAGGAACCAGATTTGAACTGGTGACACGAGGATTTTCAGTCCTCTGCTCTACCAGCTGAGCTATCCCGACCATTCTTGTGACCTATAAACCTCATTTTTATTTTAAAAGATTACTGGAGTATATGTCAATGAATTTTTGTCAACTTTGTCAACTAAGTAAAAAAAGACGAAAAAAAAAAAATTGTAAATTAGTTTCAATAGTAGTAATTTTTTTGTATTGTTAATCACGCATATGAGAATTCCTTGCTCAAAAATAAGATATTTGTACGTTTATCATGAAAAAATTCTACATGTTTCACGTATATATTCCAAAACTTGTGACTTATAATTATGATAAGAAAATTTTGAAAATAAAAATTCCAATTTAGTTGTCAAAGAAAAAACTGAATAAAACACATAAATAACGCCTTAACTAACTTATAGAGAGGATATAGGAAAAGTAATTAGAAAGTTAAACAGGCCCTTTGGGGATAGAGGGACTTGAACCCTCACGATTTCTAAAGTCGACGGATTTTCTTCTTACTATAAATTTCATTGTTGTCGGTATTGACATGTAGAATAGGACTCTATCTTTATTCTCGCCTGATTGATCAGTTCTTCAAAGGATCTATCAGATTATGATATAGTGATTCCTTTCCTAATGCAAAAAGGGAAGAAAGTAGTCAACTCCATGTTTTAGAACAGCTTCCATTGAGTCTCTGCACCTATCCCTTTTATCGCTTTCTGAACTTTTCGTTGTTTTCGGAAAACGGGATTTGGCTCAGGATTGCCCATTGTGAATTCCAGGGTTTCTCTGAATTTGAAAGTTCTCACTTGGTAAGTTTCCATACCAAGACTCAATCCAATTAAGTCCGTAGCGTCTACCAATTTCGCCATATCCCCCCTTTTTTTATTTTATATTGAATCTCATTTTAATGCTTTTTTTCTATTATGAGAATTATGGGGTAACTTTTAAATTCATTAAATACAGATTCTTATATTGTATTGAAAAATATTTTGTCCTATTTTTTTTATTGATTTTTTTTCATCTATACTCAATACCATTATTTGGTTGAATCAGAAATGATTCTATTATCTATATATTCACAATTCAATATACACAGATATATACCACAGAGCTATTTATATTCTATACCCATACTTATATCATTTTTCAATGCAATTTTGAATACTCGAATGGTCGATTCTTTTTTTTAACAATCCATTTATTTATATAGAATTGATATAACTAAACCGAGTCTAATGGATATAAAAAACCATTCTTTTAATGTAGAATTAGACATTCATTTAGAAATTTATAAATATGGAATTTCTAATTATTTACTTACTAAAACGAAAATGGAGTTTAAATAATCAAATATCTTATAATTCTAATATATAAATCTATCGATTATAAATATAAATATTATAATTTAATATATAACAAGATTCTAAGTAATATCAATTACTGTTTACTTTAATCTAATTATTACATTATTATACATTCTAAAAAATTAGAATATTTGAGTTCGAATTGTAAATACTATTACTAAATAGTATTATTAATACTAAATACTATTATAATATTTATATTATAGTATTTATCTATATCTATTTAAATATTGGATATTCTATATTTTTTCTAGGTTCGTATTAATTTGAATTATGTTATAAATAACTAACAATTAATAACTAAGATCGGAACAGTTTATTAAATTAATATGCATACGCAATTTCGGTTATGTTAGCCCGCTTAGCTCAGAGGTTAGAGCATCGCATTTGTAATGCGATGGTCATCGGTTCGAATCCGATAGCCGGCTTTTCTGAATTTGTTTTTGATTTTTTACAGAATTGATAATATCTTAGTTATAATAAATAAAAAAATTGGGAGAGTTCGATCTATATGGAACAAATCAAGAAAAGAACCTACTTTTTTG